TTAGGGATAGATCGTACCTCTTTTTTTATCACCTCGAACAAATCAAAATGATTGAAGTTTTTCTATTTGGAATCGTCTTAGGCCTAATTCCTATTACTTTAGCGGGATTATTCGTGACTGCATATTTGCAATACAGGCGTGGGGATCAGTTGGATCTTTGATTGAGTTGAGTAATTTTTATTTTTTTATTGACCTCCTCTCTGGTCTGGAGGAGGTCAAATTCGAGTTGCAATTCCACTTTGTTTTGTTAAATTATTTTACTCTGCTTCGACATAAGATAGATGGAATCACGCTCTGTAGGATTTGAACCTACGACATCGGGTTTTGGAGACCCGCGTTCTACCGAACTGAACTAAGAGCGCTTTCATTCATTCAAAATGAAAATATTTTTCTATTCCTAACGTATCTCACGTACGTATAGTCTCCACAAATTCAAGTTATACCCACTTTACTTTCAATTGATCTCTTCGCTACTGCCCAAAAAGAATAAAAAAGTAATAGGTAGGGATGACAGGATTTGAACCTGTGACATTTTGTACCCAAAACAAACGCGCTACCAAGCTGCGCTACATCCCTTTTCCAAATTGTTGTACAATGCCATTGTACACAATTCCTGTCTTCTTTTCCACATTGTAATTTTATTCTTATTTCTCGATCTATATAGAACCCTCCTGTCATTTCTTCTTTTTGGTCTCATATAATTAAGGAATTATATACATCTAAAATCCAATAAAATTTCGCCTATAAAAGAAGGATTACTTTTCCTTGGTAATGTATAGGAAGAAGGGGTCATCTTTTTCTTTTTTAGGGATAAGAAAATTTCGTCTATATCGTTCATTTTATATATAGCATAACAATCTTGGGCAAGAGTTTCTGATCATATATGTATTCCAACAAGGAAGGAGGATTTTCAATGCGGGATATAAAAACATATCTCTCTGTAGCACCCGTGCTAAGTACTCTATGGTTTGGTGCTTTAGCAGGTTTATTGATAGAAATTAATCGTTTATTTCCAGATGCTTTGTCATTCCCTTTTTTTTAATTGAGGAATAGAATTCTTTGTGACATGACAAAATTTGACCCTTTTGAATCCTTTTATTTAGTATCGGAAGGAAAAAGAAAGAAAAGATGGATTGGGTTAAACCTCAGAGTCATGAAAAATAAATTCAATTTAAAGTGGTATCCAAGCTAAACGGGCCTCAGAAATCAGAGCATAGAAAAAGAAAAAGGCTGGGCTGGCTAATTAAATGAAAAGGTTTCGAAGCAAAATCTTTGCTAATTCGACAAGGATTGTATTCTTTAATTATTTCTTTATTTTTTATTACTTAATTTAAGAATTCAAAAAATTTATTCTAATGGATTTTATTCTTCTTCTTCGGATTCAAAATAGAAGAATATAAAGAATAAGTAGAAGAATTAAGTTAAGCCAATCCAAACAGAAAAGGAGGTTCATGGCCAAGGGAAAAGATGTTAGAATCAAGGTTATTTTGGAATGCATCAGTTGTGTTCGAAAAGGTGCCAACGAGGAATCGACGGGGATTTCTAGATATAGTACTCAAAAGAATCGCCACAATACACCCGGACAATTAGAATTCAAAAAATTTTGTCGTTATTGTCGCAAGCATACGACTCATCACGAAATAAAGAAATAGGAACATCCATCGTGTGTTCGATCTTTCCAAAAAACGGAAAGACTAAGAACTTTCTATTTAATATATAAAAAAAGTATAGTATAAAATACAAATCAACTCATCTGATTTCCGGTAGATATTATTTCATATGTATAGAGGGTATTCATATACTATAAGATTAATTAAATAAGATATGGATCAAAGAAAAACTACTTCTTCTGGATCCGAAATTAATAAAATAATAAAATAAATAAATGAATTTTTTTTTTCAATTTTAAAATTTTAAATAAGGAATAAATCATGTATACATCTAAACAACCTTTTCTTAAATCTAAGCAACCCTTTCGTAAATCCAAACAAACTTTTAATAAATCCAAGCAACCCTTTCGTAAATCCAAACAACCTTTTCGTAAATTCAAACAACCTTTTCGTAAATCTAAACAACCTTTTCGTAGGCGTCCTCGGATTGGCCCGGGAGATCGAATTGATTATAGAAACATGAGTTTAATTAATAGATTTATTAGTGAACAAGGAAAAATATTATCTAGACGAATAAATAGATTAACCTTGAAACAACAACGATTAATTACTCTTGCTATAAAACAGGCTCGTATTTTATCTTTCTTACCGTTTCGTAACTATGAGAACGAAAAGCAATTTCAAGCCCAGTCAATTTCAATAATTACGGGTTCTAGACCTAGAAAAAATAGACATATTCCTCAATTAACGGAAAAGTACAATTCCAATCGAAACTTAAGAAACTACAACCAAAATTTAAGAAACAACAATCGGAACTTAAGTTCCGATTGTTGATGTTTTATTCGAAAGGGCCAGACCTATATATATTATAAAGAAAGTAATCCTGCTCGTTGATTCCTACCACTTAATCTTAATTTATTGTATCTTCCCGGAGTGCCCTCTCCGGGAATTCGGTTTTTATTATTCCAGTATATTATATTACTTTATTTATCCCTTTAATTGATGATCTTTATTTTATTGGAAATCGTGTAAAGATTATTTGGATTTGATACAGCTACTTGTGCAAGCATTTTACGATTAAGAATCAATTTCTTCTTGTACAGGTTGTGTATTAATTTACTATAACTATCAAATACTTTATATATCCGCGTTGCTGCGTTTATCCGAGTGATCCACAAACGACGAAAATCCCTCTTTTGCCTACCTCTATCTCGATGAGAGGAAACAAAAGCTCTTTTTACCTGTTGGGTAATCATTCGATTAAGTCTTAAATGAGCCCCTCTAAAGTTTGAGGCAAATGAACGCATTTTTGTTCGTCGTCTCCGGGCTATATATCCTCGCGGAACTCTGGTCATTGAATCAAATTAACCTTAATGAATAACTAATTATTTCTCTTCTTTTAGCCACCCTTTTTTCCATTAATAACAAAACGAATTATTCCGATATATAAAATATTAATTCCAATGGCTTTTGCTATAGTAACCTTCCCAACCACGATTTTTTATTACACTCCGTTCAGTTATTTCTATGTGAAATAACAAATTAATTCTAACGATACTAAAAAAATAGTGGGTTCCATCGTTTCTATGGTTCCCTTTTAAACGGTAAGGCCCTCTCTATACACCGGAGCCCTTTCTTTCATCAAAAGGTATTGTGAACTTGTATAGTTCACATTCTTTGGCTCTACCTATCCATTATAGAGTAAATAGCTCTTTTCACAATAAGAGTTATCCATACAGTGACGGTATTTAATTATGAAAGTTGGCTAAGTAGCTGACCCTGTTAGTCCGTTCTTTTAAGATAAAGGAGCATAAGCCTTTTTCTTTTTATTACTATTTCCTCCGCTTAATGGATAACCATTTGCTACCAATGGGGGAATTGCTTCTTATTTCCAATTTAGATAATTGGATTTGCACCAAAGGAAACCAAAAATTCCATATACCATAGAAATCTAGGATAGAAAAGCTATATCCTATTCATTGGTACTAATCATGGATACTTCCAAATTTTTTTTATTTGTTTGAAGTTATGATCTGAACGAGTCGCACATACACCCTAGCACATGTTCCTCGACGCTGAGGGCACCCTTTAAGCGCGGCCGTTTTTCTAGCATTTCGTATTGGCTGTCTTGCGTTTCTAATAAGTTGTTTAACCGTTGGCATGTTGTATGTGTTATGTGTATAGAAAAAAATGGATTGGTTTAGATCCATCTTAACCTGATGATTGATCATCATGAAGTCTTTCTATTTCTATTTTCTATTAAATCGAAGAAAACCCTAATTTGGGTCTGAAATAACTTTACAAGAAATCCGGACACTACCAATCCTTAAACATTTCCGGAAACCACACTGGATCAGTATCGCAGTGCTCGTCAATCATTTCATCTCCTACAATATCGACAAGTCCATAAGCTTTGGCTTCGTCTGCTGACATAAAAACATCCCTTTCCATGTCTTCGGATACAACCCAAAAGGGTTTGCCTGTTCTTAGTGCATAAACCCTTGTAATCATTTCGCGAACTTTGTGTAACTCTTCTACTTCTAGTAAAAATTCTGGTGTCCTTGCCCGATAATAAGCACTAGCGGGTTGGTGAAGCATAATCCTCGCGTGAGGGAATGCTATACGCTTGGTGGGTTCTCCTCCAAGTAGAATGAAGGACGCCATGGACGCGGCTATTCCAAGGCATATTGTATATATATCTGGTGTCACCGTTTGCATCGTATCAAAAATAGCCATTCCTGAGATTAGCCACCCGCCTGGGGAGTTTATAAACAAAAAAATATCACTAAGTCCATCTTCTATACTGAGATATACCATGAGACCTGTAATATGATTCGTGATCTCGCAACGAATCTCTTGACCTAAAAAAAGTGTCCTTTCTCGATACATAACATTGTATAAGTCAACCCAAGTCGCTTCTTCATCTCCGGGAATCCGGTAAGGTACTTTTGGAACACCAATGGGCATATTAGATTAATATTATTAAATTTAAGTAAGAAAACTACACTTTAATATGGAAACGTAAGAATAGAAGAGAAAGAAAGAATCCCCAGTTTATTGTCTTCATTTTTATTCTTATTCTATATGAATACTATAGATTTAATATGAATAGTATAGATTATATTAATACGTAGATTGAAATAATACATAGATTGAAAGGTTATACGTATAAAGAAAGTAAGACAGATTGAATAAAGAAAAAGGAATCGGCGATTCAAATGATAAACAAAGAGGGGTAGGGATCTATTCTTCGTTTTTCAAAATTGGCCAAGTTAACCATTGCATATTGGCACTTATCGAGTATAGAATAGATCTGCTTCTCTTTCTTCTTATGAACAGAATTGGCTTCTTATTTTTAATGAAATGAAATAAATATTAACGCTTTCTGACACAGAATCCCCTAGAAGGGTTAGGTACATAGGATATGGATAGTCTTTTCCAATGCGATAAAATAAAGCGACATCGTGTCTATTTTTCTTTGCTAAAGGGGTATTTCCATGGGTTTGCCTTGGTATCGTGTTCATACTGTCGTATTGAATGATCCGGGTCGATTACTTGCGGTGCATATAATGCACACAGCTCTAGTTTCTGGGTGGGCTGGCTCGATGGCTTTATACGAATTAGCAGTTTTTGATCCCTCTGATCCTGTTCTGGATCCAATGTGGAGACAAGGTATGTTCGTCATTCCCTTCATGACTCGTTTAGGAATAACGGATTCCTGGGGTGGTTGGAGTATTTCAGGAGGAACTGTAACAAATCCGGGTATTTGGAGTTATGAAGGTGTGGCGGGTGCACATATTGTGTTTTCTGGTTTGTGTTTCTTGGCAGCGATCTGGCATTGGGTATATTGGGACCTAGAAATATTCTCTGATGAGCGGACGGGGAAACCCTCTTTAGATTTGCCCAAGATCTTTGGAATTCATTTATTTCTTGCAGGGGTGGCTTGCTTTGGCTTTGGCGCATTTCATGTAACGGGTTTGTATGGTCCTGGGATATGGGTATCCGATCCTTATGGACTAACTGGAAAAGTACAAGCTGTAAATCCAGCATGGGGTGCGGAAGGTTTTGATCCTTTTGTCCCGGGGGGAATAGCTTCTCATCATATTGCTGCGGGTACATTGGGTATATTAGCGGGTTTATTCCATCTTAGTGTCCGTCCGCCTCAACGTCTATACAAAGGATTACGTATGGGCAATATTGAAACTGTACTTTCCAGTAGTATCGCTGCTGTTTTTTTTGCAGCTTTCGTAGTTGCTGGAACTATGTGGTATGGGTCAGCAACAACCCCAATCGAATTATTCGGGCCTACTCGTTATCAGTGGGATCAGGGATACTTTCAGCAAGAAATATATCGAAGAGTTAGCAATGGTTTAGCCGAAAATCTTAGTTTATCAGAAGCTTGGTCTAAAATTCCCGAAAAATTAGCCTTTTATGATTATATTGGTAATAATCCTGCAAAAGGGGGATTATTCAGAGCGGGCTCAATGGACAATGGGGATGGAATAGCTGTTGGCTGGTTAGGACATCCCGTTTTTAGAGATAAAGAAGGACGCGAGCTTTTTGTACGCCGTATGCCTACTTTTTTTGAAACGTTTCCGGTTGTTTTGGTAGATGAAGAGGGAATTGTGAGAGCGGACGTTCCTTTTAGAAGAGCAGAATCCAAATATAGTGTTGAACAAGTAGGAGTAACGGTGGAGTTCTATGGTGGCGAACTTAATGGAGTAAGTTATTCTGATCCTGCTACTGTAAAAAAATATGCGAGGCGTTCTCAATTAGGGGAAATTTTTGAATTAGATCGAGCTACTTTGAAATCAGATGGTGTTTTTCGCAGCAGTCCAAGGGGTTGGTTCACTTTTGGTCATGCTACCTTTGCTTTGCTCTTCTTTTTCGGACACATTTGGCATGGCGCTAGAACCTTGTTCCGAGATGTTTTTGCTGGTATTGATCCAGATTTGGATGCTCAAGTGGAATTTGGAACATTCCAAAAAGTGGGAGATCCAACTACAAGGAAACAGGCAGTCTGATACACATTGTTATGGTATCTTTGACCTCTCTTTTTTGATTTGACATGGGAAACATCTCCCATCCTTTCTTTAACTCTTTTTCTTTCTTTATATGGGAAATTTTCCCAAATGACAAATGAATAGGTGTGGAAGTTATAATTGTAAATAAACCACGATCGAATCTATGGAAGCATTGGTTTATACGTTCCTTTTAGTTTCTACTTTAGGGATAATTTTTTTCGCTATCTTTTTCCGAGAACCACCTAAGGTTCCACCAACTCCAACTAAAAGAATAAAATAATTTCATTGAAGTAAGAAGTCTACCAGATGGGTAGACTTCTTACTTCAATTAGTCCCCGTGTTCTTCGAATGGATCTCTTAATTGTTGAGAGGGTTGCCCAAACGCGGTATATAAGGCATACCCAGTAAAGCTTACAAGTAAACCAGATATGGAGATGGCGACTAAAGTTGCTGTTTCCATTTTTATAGAATTTCAAGATTACAATGGATCTACGAAAAGATCGTGTATTTACAACTACAACGGAATAGTATACAAAGTCAACACCAATGATGAAATAGAATTTATGGCTACACAAACCGTTGAAGATAGTTCTAAACCTAGGCCAAAACGAACTGGTGCAGGTAGTTTATTGAAACCCTTGAATTCGGAATATGGAAAAGTAGCTCCGGGTTGGGGGACCACTCCTTTTATGGGAGTCGCTATGGCTTTATTCGCTATATTCCTATCTATCATTTTAGAAATTTATAATTCTTCTGTTTTACTGGACGGAATTTTAACCAATTAGGTTTCTACTAACTAAAAAAAAACAGGAAGTCATAGTTTTTCCATCCAAAAAAGCCTTTCTAGTTTAAGCTCTACATTTCTAGACATTATGGTAGTTCGACCGCGGAATTTTTTTGTTTCGGTATCTCTGGAATATGAGTGTGTGACTTGTTAGAATTGATCCTATTGATAATACATAGAAAGGGCCTGTTATCTCTATCAAGATGATTCTAATTCGTCAGATATTATTTATTCTAGTATCTGGAACACGAAATAGATAGAGTGGATCAAAAAAAATGGAACTATGATTCATACTCACTATTAAGACCTCGCAACCAGACTGAAAAATTCAAGTAGTTCTTAAATAAAAATAAAAAAGAAATTTTCTTCCTTCCAATTTTGTTTGCCCAAAAGACAACTTTTTTTCTCTCGATTTTGCCGAGTCATTACACCGATTCCATAAATGATTATCAAGTGGTTCTTATTCGAAGAACCCTTGCCTTTTGGTTAGCTTGAGACTCAATCATCGTGGCTCTAGTATGAATCTAAGGTTTTAATTGAACTGATTCATAGGATCGCAACAAGATAATTTCTATATTACGATTATGCACAAAAAAAAACAAATCAAAAAAAAATAGGGAAGAGAAAAGTCAAGAGGCCCCGAATGACCAGCATAAGGGAAAGGAAGAAAGACGGATGAGCCGACTTGAGATTTTTTGGCATTATCATAACAAAGAATATATTCCGAATTTTTCTTATTTCATATCTTCAAGGCAAATCGACCCAATCCAGTGGCTGATGAAGTTTTGAACCTTTTTTTTTTCTAATATTCGTTGAAAATTTGTGTGTTTCTGCTTGAGCCGTACGAGATGAAATTTTCATATACGGCTCTTAGAGGGGGGCTTGGGTTAGTTACCTATCTCAATAAAGTATATGATTGGTTTGAGGAACGTCTTGAGATTCAGGCAATTGCAGATGATATAACTAGTAAATATGTTCCCCCCCATGTCAACATATTTTATTGTTTAGGGGGAATTACACTTACTTGTTTTCTAGTACAAGTCGCTACCGGTTTTGCTATGACTTTTTACTACCGCCCAACGGTTACAGAGGCTTTTTCTTCGGTTCAATACATAATGACCGAGGCCAACTTTGGTTGGTTAATCCGATCAGTTCATCGATGGTCAGCAAGTATGATGGTTCTAATGATGATCCTGCATGTATTTCGTGTGTATCTCACAGGTGGATTTAAAAAACCCCGCGAATTAACTTGGGTCACAGGTGTGGTTTTGGCTGTTTTGACTGCATCATTTGGTGTAACTGGTTATTCTTTGCCTTGGGATCAAATTGGTTATTGGGCAGTCAAAATTGTGACAGGTGTACCTGATGCCATTCCGGTAATAGGATCGCCTTTAGTGGAGTTATTACGTGGAAGTGCTAGTGTGGGTCAATCCACTTTGACTCGTTTTTATAGTTTACATACCTTTGTACTGCCTCTGCTTACTGCCGTATTTATGTTAATGCACTTTCCAATGATACGTAAGCAAGGTATTTCGGGTCCTTTATAGGGAAGGCATATCTATAGAGAATTAGAATTCTCATATATCATATCGGGTAGGTTATCGTATTTCATTGCTACAAACATGGGTTATTGTAAAATAACACATGTCATTTGGATACTTCTCTTCAACTCCGAAGTATTTTGATACAATACAAATAGTTGAAGTTAATTTTACGAAAGAAAAAAAGGCGGATTATGGGAGTGTGTGACTTGAATTATTGGTTTGGCCATGCAGATAAAGAATTGGATCTGCCACATTAGAATTCACAATCAAAGGTGTCTCCGCATCCAATCAACACGTAAGTCTCCTACCTAGGAAGGATAGGCTGGTTCACTTGAGGAGAATATTTTCTATGATCATACCCAACCATGTCATCCATGAACAGGCTCCGTAAGATCCCATAGAGTAGAAATGGAATAAGTCATGTGACATGATCCAATATTATACTTACCCTTTTTTATTATAGTATGGAAATGCATTCATTTTCTTTGCATCGATTGTGATCCGCAATACTATCGGAGTAAAAGAAGGGATCTAAGGAAGAATGTAGGCTAAACTTTTTTATTTTTTATTAGTAACAAGTAAATATTTTGTTTGGAGGTAAGAAACTTGCGATAGTGGGGGGATAAACACCAACTAATCAAGAGACATGAGACAATCCAGAAAGCAATTGATCATGATCAAATTTGTAAGCCTACTTGGATATTGAGCATTTACCCATAAGAATAGGATTCTTTTCAATGAGTAGTTGTAGATCCAACTTCGGAAAAGATAATATGATAAAGCTTTTCTTGTCTAGAGTCATTGAGTCATTATATACCATAATTCTATTATGGATCTTCCGCGGTCTTATTTCTTTCATTCTTGCTCGAGCCGGATGATGATAAATTCTCATGTCCGGTTCCTTTGGGGGATGGATCCTAGCGAGTTCACCTATCCCAATAACAAAGAAACCAGACTTAAATGATCCTGTATTAAGAGCTAAATTAGCTAAAGGGATGGGACATAATTATTACGGGGAACCCGCATGGCCCAATGATCTTTTATATATTTTTCCAGTAGTAATTCTAGGTACTATTGCATGTAATGTAGGTTTAGCGGTTCTCGAGCCATCAATGATTGGTGAACCGGCGGATCCGTTTGCAACTCCTCTGGAAATATTACCTGAGTGGTACTTCTTTCCCGTGTTTCAAATACTCCGTACGGTACCCAATAAGTTATTGGGCGTTCTCTTAATGGTTTCTGTGCCAACAGGCTTATTGACAGTACCCTTTCTAGAGAATGTGAATAAATTCCAAAATCCCTTTCGTCGCCCAGTAGCTACGACCGTTTTTTTAATCGGTACTGCAGTAGCTCTTTGGTTAGGTATTGGAGCAACATTACCCATTGATAAATCTTTAACTTTAGGTCTTTTTTAGGTATTTTTTGATTCATTCAACCGTGAAGTACCCTGCATAGGTATCTAGGAAATAGTTACTTCCAAGTGAATCTTCCCTAGATACCTAAAATTCATTTTATTATGATCCATTTCGCGAAAATATAGATTGTACCAAAGATGCAAAATTGTTTTCTTTTTTCTTTTTATTCTAACTCGAAAAAGAAGAAGAACAAAAAATTGTAATGGATTTAAAACGAGAGCTTATTCTTAAGTAAATCCATTGGGAGATACTTCTCTAGAGTGTCCCATATCTGTTTTCTATCGTCCATACGAAAATTTTCAATTCTCATAAGATCTTCTTCAGTCTTACTCAAAAGGTCCAATAGTGTATGTATATTGGCCCTTTTGAGACAATTATACGTTCTAGAAGGCAATCCTAATTGATCAATAAAAATACAATTCAATGGAATTCCTTTTTTGTTTTTCTTTAGAGTAGTTAATCTTTTTTGAAAAGTCAAAAGGGGCTGAGTAAACCTGTTTTTATTTTCTTCGAAACTCGTTCCCTCTTCCTCCGCGTGTAGAAAAGGGAGGAATAAATCAATCAAATTACGAGAAGCCTCATAAAGCGCTTCTTTAGGGGTTAAACTTCCATTAGTCCATATTTCTAAAAAAAGTATCTCGTGTTTTTCATTTCCATTCCCACAAGAAAAAATACTATAATTCACATTTCGAACAGGCATGGATACAGCATCTATAGGATAACTTCCATCTTGATAGTTCTTTGTGAGTTCTGTCTGATATCCACGATCTCTCTTTATCTGTAACTCAATACAAAAATCAATGGGCTCTGTCAAGTTAGCTATAGGTTGTGCCGTATCAACGATTTCTACGGAAGATGGTAAGATTATATCTTGAGCAGTTATGTATCTAGGACCTTTGACGCAAATTGATGCGTCTCTAACTCCATAGAGATTACTTCTCAATACAATTTCTTTCAAATTTAGTAAAATTTCTTGTACGGATTCCTCAATACCCGCTATTGTAGAATATTCGTGTGGCACGCTCCCAAATTTTGCGCGTGTGATACATGTTCCTTCTATTTCTCCAAGTAAAGCTCTTCGCAAGGCAATACCGACGGTGTCCGCTTGACCTTTTTTAAGCGGGGACAGAATGAAACGACCATAATAAAGACGCTTACTATCTACTCTTGATTCAACACACTTCCACTGTAGTGTTTGAGTGGATCCTGCTACCTCCTCTCGAACCATAATAGACTAGTATTATTATTTGATCATTGAATCGTTTATTTCTCTTGAAAACAGATTAATTCTTTTACAGACGTCTTTTTTTAGGCGGTCGACATCCATTATGCGGCATAGGTGTTACATCGCGTATACAACTTAATCGCACACCGCTTTTAGCAATGGCTCGTAATGCGGCATCTCTTCCACTACCAGCGCCCTTTACCATAACTTCTGCTCGTTGCAAACCTACTGTACGAATAGCATCTACTGCTGTTCTTTGACCAGCATAGGGTGATGCTTTTCTTGAGCTTTTGAATCCACAAGTACCTGCGGAGGACCAGAAAACCACCCGACCTTGCGGGTCTGTAACAGTTATAATGGTATTGTTGAAACTAGCTTGAACATGAATAACCCCTTTTGTTATTCTACGTGCACTTTTCCGTAGACTAAAACGTGCATTCCTACGTAAACCAATACGCACTTTCTTACGTGAACCAATTTTTGGTATAGCTTTTGCCATATTTTATTATCTCATAAATATGAGTTAGAAATAACAAAAAGAAAAAAAGATACAAAGATATCCGTTTCAGGGTAAAATGTACCCTTTACTTTAATTATTTAAAATTATTTTATTTGAATTGGAACATTTCCGCGGGTACTTTTTTATTTTTTAGAAAGTAAAGTTCTTTTTCGAAAGATTACCCCTGTCTTTGTTTATGCTTCGGATTAGAGCAAATGACTCTAATTCGTCCACGCCTACGAATCAGTCGACATTTTGTACAAATTTTACGAACGGAAGCTCTTATTTTCATATTTCCGTATCCTTTCTTAAACTATGAATCTAATATTTTGGAAAAAATAAGTCTCTTCGCTTGAATTTTTGAACTTCGAATTTATTCCGTTAGAAAAAAGAAAACCCTAATCCTTTGAATCTTCGCTATCTTTCAAATCTTCGCTATCTTTCGAGTCTTCGATACGCTTCGAATCTTTATGGGGAAGTCTATAAATTATACGTCCTTTGCTTGAATCATAACGACTTACTTCAATTTTGACCCTATCCCCCATCAGTATTCGTATAGAACTAGAACGGATCTTTCCTGAAATATAGCCCAGGATGATGGTGTCATTCTCTAGCTGAACGCGGAACATTCCATTGGGTAGGGCTTCCGTAACTAAACCTTCGAAAGTGACTTTTGCTTCTCTCGGGTTTTTTTTTTCTCTCCTATTTTTTTTTTCTGTCATATTTTTTTCTCCTATTTTTCGATTTTTATTTTCAAAATAGGAAGGTCGAGATAGAATTCGGGCACTATAGTCGGAGCGATTACCATATATAACATAAGACTTCTCCCCCAATTCTGTTTAGTCGAGCCTCTCGATCTGTCATTATCCCTCGAGAAGTAGAAAGAATAGCAATTCCCATTCCACCCAAAACTTTAGGAATTCCTTGATAGTTGGTATAAATTCGTAAGCCGGGTCGGCTGATACGCTTTAAAAAGGTTCTTGTTCTATATATTCCTTTTCTAGTCTTTCTCTTTTGATGTCGTAAAGTTGAAACCAAGAAATATCTGTTACGTTCCTGATGTTTCCGAACACTTTCAATAAAACCCTCTCGTAGAAGTATTTTAACAATGTTTTCGGTAATATTTGTAGATACTACTCGAACTGTTCCTTTTTTATTCATGTCCGCGTTTCTTATAGAGGTTAGTAAATCAGCAATAGTGTCCTTGCCCATAAGACTGTAATTCTAGGTTCCTCCAAATTTTTCTATAATCAACATGTTTTCTTTTTTTTTTTCTTTTCATTTTAGATTTTAAAACATATACGTAAAACACAATCTAGTAAACTACTAAATTTATTCTTTGATCTAAATTTCACCTACTAGTATTTATAATACTTCAGGAGCTAATGAAACTATTTTGGTAAAATTCAATTCTCTCAATTCCTCAGCAATCGCGCCAAAAACTCGAGTTCCTTTTGGATTTCCTTTTTGATCAATTATAACCGCTGCATTGTCATCATAGCGGATTATTATACCGTCTTCACATTTGAACTCTTTACATGTACGTACAATTACAGCTCGAATTACTTCGGATCTTTCTAGGGGCATTTGAGGCAATGCGTCTTTGATTACAGCAACAATAACATCACCAATACGAGCATATCGCTGATTACCTGCAGCTCCTATGACTCGAATACACATCAATTTTCGAGCTCCACTATTATCTGCTACATTTAAAAGGGTCTGAGGTTGAATCATATTATTTTGATTTCCATTTGTTATTTCAATGCAAAAAGATGAAAGAAATATTGTCTTTTCAGAAAGAAAAACAGGGCGTTTTTTTTATCTTCAATACTCCTTTTAGTTTTAGGGGGTTCTATATTTCTAATCGAATAAATTGACTTCGTATGGGCATTTTACTGGCAGCTATGGAGATAGCTGCTCTAGCTACAGTTTCGGATACCCCCCCCATTTCATAAAGTATACGGCCTGGTTTAACAACGGCTACCCAATATTCGGGGGACCCCTTTCCTGAGCCCATACGTGTTTCCGTCGGTCTTAGTGTAACCGGTTTGTCGGGAAATATACGTACCCATATTTTTCCACCACGACGTGCATATCGTGTTATTGCTCTTCGTCCTGCTTCTATCTGTCTCGCCGTGATCCAAGCAGGTTCAAGTGCTTGAAGAGCATATCTACCAAAACAAATAAGATTGCCTCGGCAGGATTTTCCTTTCATTCTTCCTCTATGTTGTTTGCGAAATCTGGTTCTTTTGGGGTTATAGTCGACGGTTCTTTCTTAGTTCCATCTCTACTGCAAAACTGGACATGAGAGTTTCTTCTCATCCAGCTCCTCGCGAATAAAATGAGAAAGCGTGCAAATTTCTCTAATTCCATAATATTCAAAAATATTAGGGATAGATACACATTAATAGATAAATAATAGAAAAAATTAGGTTTTTTTTATATTTATTATTTAATTTGTTAAAATCTAAAAATCTATAGTCAAGAAAGTAAGAGACAGATATCTAGATGTGTGTGTCTATATTATCTAAATTCTATATTTTATAGATGATGTAATCCTTAAAAAAAAAATATCTTTAAGGATTTCGCGGGCGAATATTTACTCTTTCCTGTCTTATTTGTTAATTTATAACCTTACCAAATAAGACAATTTTTTTGGTTTGTTCCGCCATCCCACCCAATGAAGTATTAGGATTCTTTTCAATAAAATCCTATGGAATCATAGGTTCTGTCGTTCCCACTGCCTCTCCTTGAATGGTTAGGTCTGAATTCCACAATGGAGCTTCCAAAAAATTTCTTTCCGAGTTAATTTTCTCAGTTTTATTAACCAGGACGGCTCTTTATTATTGCTTTAAATTTCTAGTTCTTGTTTCAAGTTACGATTTCTAATTCTCTA